TGATTAATATGTTAGAATATTTAGTGTCGGGTTATTTTTAATAAATTTTTAGTAGGGGGTTTTGGGTAATTGGTGGACGAGCAAAATAAAATTGATGTGTATATATATATATATATATATATATATAATGGGGATGCCAATTCACACTTCAACTTGTTGGCTCGTGCGTTCTTGAGTCCTCCTTGGTTTCGGGGTTTGACAAGGATAACAGGATTTGCTGAGCGTAGGGGGGTAGGGGGGTTTGTCGCGCAAAAACCAAAGGGGGCACTATGTAAGGATAAGTTGAACAAGAGACAAGTATATTATGCACTTGATTTAATAATATGTAACTCTTAAATTATGTCTTATAATAATTAATATTTATAATCGCATACAAGGAAAATGTTCAACCTTAAATTAACATTTGTGCCTGCACTCTGAAATGCAAGTGAAAAGAAATAAAAAAAAATAACGTTATGCATATAAGAGAATGCTCGGCATGTTGGGTAACGAGACATATGTACTACACCATTAATCAGATGCCAGTATAGTTATCCGAGGATGGAATATTACAGTTATGTTCCTGAAATAGGAACCAGATGCCAGTAATAGTTCACATTGTGCGACCCCCACAGTTGGTGTCCTTGATTCCATCATGCATGATATACCTTTATATAAATGGTTGGTGGTTTCTTACTACATTAAGATGGTTTGATGGGATTTTAGTTGATTATTCAAGGAAAGATTTGAGGTCAAATTTTTAGGGATAAATCTATTACCCAGGTTAAAATAGTCTTATTTGTGAGTTTTAATGTTATGCTTTATGTATACCTTAATATCTAGTACTTGCTTTATGATTAAAATAATGGGTTGGTGATAATACATACATGTATTAATACATTAGTGTAAAATTATAGTTATTTGTATTAAACCATAAGGATAGTGGCTACCCCAGGAAATAGTTTAGTTTAGAATTCTGGCTTTGGGAGCCAGTGGTGGGAGTTAAAATCTCTCTTTTCTGGGCGCTAGGGAGGAATTTAACCTCCGATCTTCGGATTACAAGACCGATGCTTTTAGACTAAGCTACTAGGGCAGGCTCATTCTAGTGCTTTATTTTCTAACCATCCTGCTAGTGGGATAAAGACAAGGAATAGTGCGAAATATAAAACGGATGCGATTTGTCCAATAATGATAAATGGGTGTTCTACTGGTATGCCTCCGATTCATGTTAAAATAATTATGTCTGCTACCAGGGTTCAGAATAGGAATTGGGTAATTGGGCGGAATGTTAGTCCTCGTTGTTTTGAGGTGTGCAGGAGTGGGACCACTATTAATACTAGGATAGAAAATAGTAATGCAAGGACACCCCCAAGTTTGTTTGGAATTGATCGTAAAATTGCATAAGCGAACAGAAAGTATCATTCTGGTTTAATGTGTGGGGGAGTGACAAGTGGATTAGCGGGGGTGAAGTTCTCTGGGTCTCCTAGTAGATTAGGGGAAAATAATGCTAGTAGCATAAGAGCCAGAAGTATGAGTACGAATCCGAGCAGGTCTTTATATGTAAAGTATGGGTGGAAGGAGATTTTGTCCGCGTCTGAGTTTAGTCCGATTGGGTTGTTTGACCCTGTTTCGTGAAGGAATAGTAGGTGGAGGATGGTTGCGGCAGCGACAACGAATGGCAGTAGGAAGTGGAATGCGAAGAATCGTGTTAGTGTTGCGTTATCTACTGAAAATCCGCCTCAGATTCATTGAACTAGTATGTCTCCTATGTATGGTACGGCAGACAGGAGGTTTGTAATGACTGTGGCGCCTCAGAAAGACATTTGGCCTCATGGAAGGACGTAGCCAACAAAGGCCGTTATTATGACCAAGAGGAGGAGGATCACGCCGATGTTTCAGGTTTCTTTGTAAAGGTAGGATCCATAGTAAAGGCCTCGGGCGATGTGTATGTAGATGCAGATGAAGAAGAATGATGCTCCGTTAGCGTGAATGTTGCGGATTAGTCAGCCGTAGTTTACGTCCCGGCAGATATGGGCTACTGATGAAAATGCGGTTGAAATATCTGAGGTGTAGTGTATGGCTAGGAATAGGCCGGTTAGGATTTGAGTGGCCAAACATAGCCCTAGGAGGGATCCAAAATTTCATCATGCTGAGATGTTGGATGGTGCTGGTAGGTCGACTAGTGCGTCGTTAGCGATTTTAATTAGGGGGTGCGTTTTTCGTAGGCTTGCCATGGGGTGGTTCCTGTAGTTGAATACAACGGTGGTTCTTCAAATCATTGGTCTCAGTTAAAGCCTGAGTGGGAATTATGACTTATTTTATGTTCTTATTATTAATAGCTCTGGTTGTGGGTTTAGTTGCTGTTGCATCTAATCCTACACCCTATTTTGCTGCGTTAGGTTTGGTAGTTGCGGCTGGGGTCGGGTGTGGAGTTTTGGTGGGCCATGGGGGTTCTTTTTTATCATTAGTTCTTTTTCTAATTTATTTAGGGGGGATGCTCGTGGTTTTTGCCTATTCGGCAGCTTTAGCTGCTGAGCCTTTTCCAGAGGCTTGAGGTAGTCGTTCTGTGTTGGGCTATGTTTTAGTTTATTTATTAGGGGTTGGTCTAATGGCGGGGTTATTTTGAGGAGGATGATACGAGGGTTCGTGGACGGTTGTGGATGGGTTGAAAGAATTTTCTGTTTTGCGTGGTGATGTTAGTGGTGTGGCTGTGATATATTCGTTTGGTGGGGGCATGCTAGTTATTTGTGCTTGGGTGTTGCTTTTAACCTTGCTTGTTGTGCTAGAGCTTACCCGTGGTCTAAGTCGTGGGACTTTGCGTGCGGTTTAAAGAAGGACTAGGATGGAGGCTATAATTAGGGTTAGGAGGAAGATGGTTAGGTACGTCTTAATTATTCCTCGTGAGATATTGTTTGTGGCTTTTGCCATGGTTTTTTGTGTTTGAGCTAGGCCTTTTGGTCCAACTGTTTCGAGCCATGTCTTGTCGAGTTGGGTGGCGGTTGATTGTCCCAGGGTAAGTTTAAGCTTTGGGATGAGTCGGTGTACGACTGTTGGGAAGAATCCTAATATGTTTGAGAAGTGATGTGTGGGGATTGTTGGGGTAATTTTTACTTGTTTGCTTGTTATGTTGGCTAGTTCTATGGCTGTTAGTAGGCCCACAATTGTTACTATGAGGGCTGCTGTTTTTAGGGCGGTTGGTATTGTTATAATTGGTGTTTTTATTGGTAAGAGGTTTTGGGTAATAATGAGCCCTGCAATGATGCTTCCTCAGGCAAGTCGTTTAAGGGGGTTAATTACTAGTGGGTTGTTTTCGTTAATTGGACATAGGGGAAGGAATCGTGGGGCTCCTATGATTACGAAGTATACTAGTCGGAAGCTATATACAGCGGTGAATGATGTGGCAATTAGTGTTAGGGTTAGGGCTCAGGCGTTAAGATAAGAGGTGCCCAGGGCTTCAATGATTGCGTCTTTTGAGAAGAATCCCGCTAGGAATGGGGTTCCTGTTAGGGCCAGGCTGCCGATTGTGAAGTAGGTTGAGGTAGCAGGTATGATGTTAAATAGGCCCCCTATTTTTCGGATGTCTTGCTCGTCGTTTAGGCTGTGGATGATTGACCCTGAGCATAGGAATAATATGGCCTTGAAAAAGGCATGAGTGCAGATGTGGAGGAATGCTAGTTGTGGTTGGTTTAATCCAATTGCGACCATTATTAGGCCTAGTTGGCTTGCTGTTGAGAAAGCTACAATTTTTTTGATATCATTTTGGGTTAGGGCGCAAGTGGCTGAGAATAAAGAGGTTAGTGCTCCAAGGCATAGACAGATTGTTAGGGCTAGTTGATTGTCTTCTATGAGGGGGTGGAAGCGGATTAGTAAGAAGATTCCTGCAACAACCATAGTACTTGAATGGAGTAGGGCAGACACTGGGGTAGGGCCTTCTATGGCGGCTGGGAGTCAAGGGTGAAGGCCAAATTGGGCTGATTTTCCAGTTGCTGCTAAGATGAGTCCAATTAGGGGAAGGGTTGTGTCAAAGTCTTTTGATAGTGTTAGGATTTGTTGAATTTCTCAGGAGTTGAGGTTTATTGCGAACCAAGCTGTGGTTAAAATTAGTCCGATGTCTCCTACCCGGTTATAAATAACGGCTTGGAGGGCTGCTGTATTGGCATCTGTCCGTCCATACCACCATCCGATGAGTAGAAATGATATAATTCCTACCCCCTCTCAGCCAATAAATAGTTGGAAAATGTTGTTGGCTGAGACTAGAATAATTATGGCTACTAAGAAAACTAGTAAGTATTTAAAGAATCGGTCGATGTTAGGGTCAGAGTGTATGTACCATAGTGAAAATTCAAGGATTGATCAGGTGACGTATAAGGCAATCGGAATAAAAATTAGGGAGTAGTGATCAAACTTAAAGCTAACGTTTACGTCAAATGTTTGGGTGTTTATTCATTGTCAGTTTGTTACAATGCTTTCTGTCCCCTGAGTTAGGAAAATTGTAAGTGGCAGGAGACTGATAAAGAATGCGGAGCTGATGGCGGTTTTGGTGGTTTTTGCTATGTGTAGTTCTTGTTGGCGGGGGTTAAGTGTGGTAAGTAGTGGGTGAAGTAGGATGAGAAAGGTTAGGAGGAGGGACGAGTGTATGATTAATGTCATAGCTTCCACTTGGATTTGCACCAAGAGTTTTTGGTTCCTAAGACCAACGGATGAGCTGTTATCCTTTGAAAGCGCAAGGAAGCCAGGGATTTTAACCCTGGAGCGTAAGAATTAGCAGTGCTTACTATTTTCTGTTCTTCCTTGGTGAGTAAGGGGATTTTAACACCTATCTTTAGAATCACAATCTAATATTTTGGTTAAACTATACTTACAGTAGCATCATCCTCATATAAGCTCTGGTTTTGTCACTAGTAGGATGATGGGAATTAGGTGAAGGGTTATTAGTAAGTGTTCCCGGGTGTGGAACGGTTGGAGTCCTGTAATGTGGCTTGGTGTTGGGCCTCGTTGTGACATGAGGAACATGTATAAGGAGTAGCTGGCTGTGATCAGTGTTCCTAGTCCGGTGAGCAGGATTGTTCAAGGGGATCAGTTGAATAATGTTGTGATAATTATAAGTTCTCCTATTAGGTTAGGCAGTGGTGGTAGTGCTAGGTTAGCTAGGTTAGCGATGAATCATCATACTGCTGTCAGCGGGAAAATCACTTGTAGTCCTCGGGCAAGGACTATTGTTCGGCTATGGGTTCGTTCATACGCTGTGTTGGCCAGACAGAATAATGCTGAGGATGCTAGTCCGTGGGCAATTATAAGGATGATTGCCCCTGAGAAGCCTCATGGGGTTTGAATTAGGATTCCTCCTGCTACGAGGCCTATGTGGCCTACGGATGAGTAGGCAATTAGTGATTTCAGGTCTGTTTGTCGAAGGCAGATTGATCCTGTTATAATAATGCCTCAGAGGGCTAAAATGATGAATGGATAAGCGAGTTCTTTTGATAGGGGGTCAAGTATCACTATTATGCGCATTATTCCATATCCGCCAAGTTTTAGTAGGACTGCTGCTAGGACCATTGATCCTGCTACGGGGGCTTCTACATGTGCTTTTGGTAGTCACAGGTGAACCCCATATAGTGGTATTTTAACTAAAAATGCGATTAGGCAGCCAGCTCATCAGAGCGTGTGGCCTCAGGAATTGAGTTGTATAGGTTGTGAATATTGAAGTACTAATATTGAGAGCGTACCAGTAGATTGTTGAAGGAGGAGTAAGGCAACTAGAAGTGGAAGTGACCCTGCTAAGGTATAGAATAAGAAATAGGTTCCTGCATTGAGGCGTTCGGTTTGATTTCCTCATCGGGTAATGATGATGAGGGTTGGAATAAGTGTAGCTTCAAATATAATGTAGAATATAATAATTTCTGTGGCGCCGAATGCTATAATTAAAAAAGTTTGTAGTGAGGCGAGGAGTATAATATATGAGCGTTGTCGGCTGATTGGTTCCGGGTTAATATGGTTTTGGCTGGCTAAGATTATAAGTGGAAGTAATCAACATGTTAGTACTAGGAGGGGGGTTGATAATGGGTCTGTGGCCAGGTATGTGTTGGAGGAGGTTCATCCGGTTTCAGATGTTCATTTTAGTCATGTTAGGCTAGTAAAAGCAATTAGGAGGCTGTGTGCGGTTGTAGTTGTTCACAGTCATTTAGGGGACGTTAATCAGATTGTTGGGAATAATATAATTGTTGGGATTAGTACTTTTAGCATTGTAGGAGGTTGAGGCTTTGTAGTCGGTTAGTTCCGTGAGTACGAACTGTGGCAACTAGCAGTGCTAGGCCGGTGCTTGCTTCACAAGCAGAAAAAGCTAGGAGTAGCATAGGGGCTGTTGAGAATCCTGTAGATTCAAATTGTAGTGCTCATAGGGCTAGTGCGATAAATAGGGACAATATTATTCCTTCTAGGCATAGAAGTGCTGATAGTAAGTGGGTTCGGTGAAATGCTAGTCCTATTAGACCTAGAATAAATGCTGAGCTAAAGCTAAAATGTGCGGGTGTCATAAGGGGGTCATGGAATTAAACCACGATCTTCTGAGCCGAAATCAGAGGTCTTGCTTTGGACTAACTCCCTATTCTGCCCATTCTAGGCCGCCCTGAGTTCATTCATAAATTAATCCCAGGGTTAGTAAGATTAGGACTGTTGTAGCTCAGAAGAATGTGCCTGTGGGATTTTGGAGCTGATCACCTCAGGGTAGAGGGAGTAGGAGAGCAATTTCTAGGTCAAAGAGAAGAAATAAGATTGCCACTAGGAAGAAGCGCAGAGAGAATGGTAGCCGGGCGGACCCTAGTGGGTCAAATCCACATTCGTATGGTGATAGTTTTTCTGCATCTGGGTTTATTTGTGGTAGTCAAAAAGAGACAATTGCTAAAATTAGGGACAGGGCTGTTGTAATAATTAAAATGGCTATAATTAGATTCACTATCTTTCCTTGGGGTTTAACCAAGACTGTGTGATTGGAAGTCACTTGTACTAACTTTAATACTAGAAAGATTATGAGCCTCATCAGTAGATGGACACGTAGAGGAATAGCCATACTACGTCGACAAAGTGTCAGTATCAGGCAGCGGCTTCAAAACCAAAGTGGTGTTCAGATGTGAAGTGGTATTGGGCTTGGCGCAGAAGACATACTGCCAGGAAGGTTGATCCAATAATGACATGTAGTCCGTGGAATCCTGTAGCTACGAAGAATGTTGAGCCATAGACTCCGTCTGCGATTGTAAATGGCGCTTCGTAGTATTCTATGGCTTGAAGTGCGGTGAAGTAAAGTCCTAGAAGGATTGTTAGTGCTAGAGATTGGATAGCTTGTTTTCGTTTTCCTTCCATGATGCTGTGATGGGCTCATGTTACTGTAACCCCTGATGCTAATAGTACGGCTGTGTTGAGGAGGGGCACTTCGAAGGGGTCTAGTGGCACGATTCCTGTGGGGGGTCAGCATCCTCCTAGCTCAGGTGTTGGTGCTAGGCTTGAGTGGTAAAAGGCTCAGAAGAACCCGAGGAAAAAGAATACTTCAGAGGTGATAAATAGAATTATTCCGTATCGCAGGCCTTTTTGTACCGGGGGAGTGTGATGGCCTTGAAAGGTCCCTTCTCGAATAATATCACGTCATCATTGGTATATGGTGAGAAGTAGGAGAATTATTCCTAAAGTTATTAATGTTGTTGAGTGGAAGTGAAATCAGATTGCTAAGCCTGATGTTATTAGTAGGGCAGCAATAGCTCCGGTCAGTGGTCATGGGCTTGGGTCAACTATGTGGTAGGCATGTGCTTGGTGGGCCATTAAGTGTTTTCTTGTAGGTACAGGCTTAAAAGAAGTACAAATACATAGGCTTGGATTATTGCGACTGCTACTTCTAGTAGTGTAAGTAGAAATAGGACGGCGGCAGTCAGAATTGCTACTGTTGGTATCATTGGTAAAAGAACAAATACGGCGGTGGCGATAAGTTGGATTAGTAAGTGGCCCGCGGTTAGGTTGGCTGTAAGTCGAACTCCCAGGGCTAGTGGTCGGATAAATAGGCTAATTGTTTCGATGATAATTAGTACTGGGATCAGTAGAATGGGTGTCCCTTCTGGCAGAAGGTGTCCTAGTGCGATTGTTGGTTGGTTCCGCATTCCAATAATTACTGTGGCAAGTCATAGTGGTACAGCAAATCCTATATTAAGTGATAGTTGTGTTGTGGGTGTAAAGGTATAAGGTAGTAGTCCTAGCATATTAATTGTAATTAAGAAGATTATTAGTGAAGTTAGTAGTAGTGCTCATTTATGTCCTTCTACGCTTAGTGGTAGCATTAGTTGATTTGTGGAGCGGTTAATAAATCATTCTTGAGCTGTAATAAGTCGGTTATTAATTCATCGGGATGATGGGGTCGGGTAGAGCACTCAAGGCAGGGCAATTGCAATGGCAATTAGCGGAATCCCTAGGTATGATGGGCTTGCAAATTGGTCGAAGAAGCTTGTTATCATGGTCAGTCTCAGTATTCAGTTTTGTGTTTTTCAGCACTTACTGGGGTTGGTTCATTTGGTGAGGTGTGGTTTAAGATTTTGGTTGGGATAATGGTTAAGAAGATTAATCAAGAGAATACTAAAATTATGAATCAAGGGCCGGGGTTTAATTGTGGCATTTCACTAAGGGTGGTCTGGAGTCACCAATCTTTGGCTTAAAAGGCCAATGCTTTGTCCAATATTTAGCTTCTTAGCGAGGCAGAGACTACAGGGTATGTAGATCAAAGTATGAAGTTTAGTAGAGGTACTGTTTCAATTACAATTGGTATAAAGCTGTGGTTGGCCCCGCAGATTTCTGAGCATTGTCCGTAGTACACCCCTGGGCGTGATGAGAGGAGGGCGGTTTGGTTAAGTCGTCCTGGGACCGCATCTATTTTTACGCCCATAGATGGAACAGCTCAAGAGTGTAGTACATCTTCGGCAGATACTAGGATACGAATTGGGGATTGTACTGGAATAACTATTCGGTGGTCTGTTTCTAGGAGTCGAAATTGTCCTGGGGCAAGATCTTGGGTTGGTACTATATAGGCATCGAAGGCTAGGTCTTCGTAATCTGTATATTCGTAGCTTCAGTATCATTGATGTCCTATTGCTTTAATTGTTAGGTGAGGGTCATTGATTTCGTCTATAAGATATAGAATGCGTAGGGAGGGCAGGGCAATTATGACTAAAATTACAGCTGGTAAAATAGTTCATACGATTTCGATTTCTTGGGAGTCTAAAATAAATTTATTGGTGAGTTTGGTAGATACCATTGCAATAATAATATATAATACTAGGGCGCTGATTAGGAATACAATTATTAGTGCGTGGTCGTGGAAGTGAAGAAGTTCTTCTATGACTGGTGATGCTGCGTCTTGGAATCCTAGTTGTGTTGGATGTGCCATTAAGCCCGGGGCTTAAAGACATGCGGGGGTTTAACCCACAACTTCACCTTGACAAGGTGGTGTAATTTACATTTTACTAATGTCTTAGAAGGAAGTGACAGAGTGGTTATGTGGCTGGCTTGAAACCAGCATATGGGGGTTCAATTCCTCCCTTTCTCGTTAGTTCGATTGAACTTGTACAAACGCTGGTTCCTCGTATGTGTGGTAAGGAGGGGGGCAGCCGTGGAGTCATTCTACGTTTGTTGTTGTTAGTTCTACAGATAGTACTTCTCGCTTAGCGGTGAAGGCTTCTCACAGGATAAATAAGAACATAATTACCGCTACTAATGAAATTAGTGATCCGATAGATGATATTGTGTTTCATAAGGCATAGGCATCTGGGTAGTCAGAGTATCGTCGTGGCATGCCCGCCAGTCCTAGGAAGTGTTGTGGGAAGAACGTAAGGTTAACTCCAATAAATATGACTGCGAAGTGGATTTTTGTTCAGGCGCTATGAAGGGTGTATCCAGTTAATAGAGGGAATCAGTGAACGAAGGCTGCTATAATAGCGAATACAGCGCCCATAGATAATACGTAGTGGAAATGTGCGACTACGTAATAAGTGTCATGAAGAACAATGTCAAGTGATGAGTTAGACAGGACAATTCCTGTGAGCCCGCCCACTGTAAATAGGAAAATGAACCCTAGGGCTCATAGTATGGGTGTTTCTCATTTGATTGACCCTCCGTGGAGTGTGGCAAGTCAGCTAAATACTTTTACACCTGTTGGGATTGCGATGATTATTGTTGCAGATGTAAAGTATGCACGGGTGTCTACGTCTATTCCAACGGTGAATATGTGGTGGGCCCATACGATAAACCCCAGAAGGCCAATGGCTATTATGGCCCAAACTATTCCTATGTAGCCAAATGGTTCTTTTTTACCTGAATAATAGGCTACGACATGAGAAATAATTCCAAACCCTGGAAGGATGAGGATATAGACTTCTGGGTGACCGAAGAATCAGAATAGGTGTTGGTAAAGGATTGGGTCTCCTCCCCCTGCTGGGTCAAAGAATGTAGTGTTGAGGTTTCGATCTGTGAGGAGCATTGTGATCCCAGCGGCTAGGACAGGTAGTGACAGGAGAAGAAGTACAGCGGTTACAAGCACGGATCAGACGAACAGAGGTGTTTGGTATTGAGAGATGGCTGGGGGTTTCATGTTAATGATTGTGGTGATGAAGTTGATTGCCCCAAGGATTGATGAAACACCTGCTAAGTGGAGGGAGAAAATTGTTAGGTCTACTGATGCTCCTGCGTGGGCCAGATTTCCTGCAAGGGGCGGGTAAACTGTTCATCCTGTTCCGGCCCCAGCTTCAACACCAGAAGAAGCTAGTAGCAGTAGGAATGATGGGGGTAGTAATCAGAAGCTTATGTTATTTATTCGTGGGAATGCCATGTCCGGGGCTCCAATTATTAGTGGTACGAGTCAGTTTCCAAATCCTCCAATAAGGATGGGCATTACTATAAAGAAAATTATAACGAAGGCGTGGGCAGTAACGATAACATTGTAAATTTGGTCATCACCTAGAAGCGACCCGGGTTGACTTAGTTCAGCCCGAATTAGAAGGCTTAGGGCGGTTCCCACTATTCCGGCTCAGGCACCAAATACGAGATAAAGGGTACCAATGTCTTTGTGGTTAGTAGAGAAGAATCAGCGCGTGATTGCCACAGGTAGGGTGGCCGAGTGCTTAGGCGGTGGGTTGTAGCCCCGAAGACAGAGGTTCAAGTCCTCTTCCTATCAGCTCTGTGGTGAAGAACACATCGGATTGCAAATTCGAAGACGTAGATTAATATTCTGCCGGGGCTTTTCCCGCCTTGCTGAGCTCGGCGGCGGGAAAAGTAGATGGATGCTCGCTGGCTTGAGCGCTTAGCTGTTAACTAAGAGTTTGTAGGATCGAGGCCTTCCCATCTAGTAAGGCCTTAGCTTAATTAAAGCGTCTGATTTGCAATCAGGAGATGTAAGTTAATCTCTTGTAGGTCTTAGTCAGGGACTAGAAGATTTTCACTTCTATTTAAAGCTTTGAAGGCTTTTGGTTTAAATATTATCCTAAGTCCCTAGGTGGTTATTATTAGGATAGCTGGGGTTATTGGTAGGAGTCCTAAGGTGGCTGTGATAAATAGGGCAGTTGGCAGGGAGGTTTGGGTTGAGTGGGTCCGTCAGGGGGTGGTTGAGTTGATTGTGTTAGGGGAGACGGTTAGTGTTATTGCGTAGCATAGCCGTAGATAAAAGTATAGACTGATTAGCGCGGTTAGGGCTATTATTGTGGCGATGATGGGGAGGTCTTGTTTTGTTAATTCTTGTAGGATTATTCATTTTGGTGTAAATCCTGTAAGTGGCGGAAGGCCGCCTAGTGATAGTAGGACTAAGGCAGTTGTTGATGCAAGTACAGGGTTTTTTGATCAGGTTGTTGCGAGCGTGCTAATATTAGTTGTTAATGATATCTTTAGGGTTAGGAATGTTGCGGAGGTTATGATAATATATGTTCCTAGTGCAAGGAGGGTAAGTTGTGGGGCGTATTGGATTACAATAATCATTCATCCTATGTGAGCAATTGAAGAGTAAGCTAGGATTTTTCGTAGTTGGGTTTGGTTTAGTCCTCCTCATCCTCCAACTAGTGTGGATGCCATTCCTAATAGTGTTAGTAATAGGGGGTCAATATTTTGTGCTGTTTGGATAATTAGTGCAAATGGGGCGAGTTTTTGTCAGGTGGATAGAATTAGGCCTGTCAGCAGGTCTAGTCCTTGTAGGACTTCTGGTATTCAGAAGTGCACTGGTGCAAGCCCGATTTTAAGCGCTAGGGCGGCCATGAATATTGTGTTGGCGAGGGGGTTTGATAGGTTGTTGATGCTTCACTCTCCCGTTATTCATGCATTTGTTGTGCTTGCAAACAAGATTATTGCTGCTGCGGTGGCTTGGGTTAAGAAGTATTTTGTAGTCGCTTCAACTGCACGGGGGTGGTGGTGTTGTGCTATTAAGGGGGCGATTGCTAGTGTGTTAATCTCTAGGCCCATTCAGGCTAGGAGCCAGTGGGAGCTAGCAAAGGTTAGTGTAGTTCCTAGTCCTAGGCTGGATAGTAGGATTGCGAGTACGTATGGGTTCATTGGCGGAGGAGGGACTTTAACCGTCATGTTCGGGGTATGGGCCCGAAAGCTTTATTAGCTGACCACGCCTTAGAGAGTAGTGTAAAGGAAGCACCAAGAGTTTTGATCTCTTGAGCATGGGTTCAATTCCCTTCTTTCTAGGAACTGAGGGGATTCTAACCCCTGTAATTCACTCTATCAAAGTGGTCCTTGGGTGCTCGGGCACAGTTCCTCAATTATAGTTGTGGGGGGAGCCCTGCTAGGGCGATTGGTAGGGCGGCGTGTCATAGTACGAAGGCGAGTGTAAGGGGAAGGAAGTTTTTTCACACTAGGTGTATAAGTTGGTCGTATCGGAATCGTGGGTATGAGGCTCGCACTCAGAGGAATACGGCAGATAGGAGTGCAGCTTTAGTTATTAGGTTTATTGTTGTGAGTTCGGGGATGCTGGGGATGTGTGAGGCTCCTAGGAATAGTACGGCTGAAAGGGTATTTATTAGAAGGATGTTGGCGTACTCGGCTAGGAAGAAGAGTGCGAAGGGCCCTCCTGCATATTCTACGTTAAAACCAGATACTAGTTCGGATTCTCCTTCTGTTAGGTCAAATGGTGCTCGGTTTGTTTCGGCCAGTGTTGAAATGTATCATATTGCGGCTAAAGGTCAGGCGGGGATTAGCAGTCAAATGCTTTCTTGGGTGGTGTTGAATGTTTGCAGGGTGTAGCCCCCTGAAAAGATAATTACAGAGAGGAGGATTAGTCCGAGGCTGACTTCGTAGGAAATTGTTTGAGCCACGGCCCGTAAGGCTCCAATTAGTGCATATTTTGAATTCGATGCTCAGCCTGACCCGAGGATTGAGTATACTGCGAGGCTTGATAGGGCCAGAATAAACAGGATTCCTAGGTTGAGGTCAACTATTGGGTGGGGTATAGGTATTGGTGTTCATAGGATCATGGCTAGGGTTAATGCAAGTATTGGGGCGGCTAAAAATAGGAATGGGGAGGATGTGGATGGGCGTACGGGCTCTTTAATAAAGAGTTTTACTCCGTCGACAATGGGTTGTAGGAGTCCATAGGGTCCCACCACATTTGGTCCTTTTCGTAGTTGTATATACCCTAGTACTTTTCGTTCAATTAGTGTTAGGAAGGCTACTGCTAGTAGTACTGGCACGATGTAGGCCAAGGGGTTAATTAAGTGGGTGGTTAAGGTGTTTAGCATAAACTGGGAAGAGGATTTGAACCTCTGGTCAAAAGGGCTTAGGCCTTTCGCAATTTACCATGCTCTGCCACCCCAGTATGTCCTTATTTTGGCTGGCTGAGGTTTTGGCCCTCCCTTTATTTTATTTATTTGTTTGCATAAATTAGGGGTGGGGCGTGCTTGAAGTATGGGCCCCTCTTTTCCGATCCTTTCGTACTGGGAAAAGTAGCGTTACAGATAGAAACTGACCTGGATTACTCCGGTCTGAACTCAGATCACGTAGGACTTTAATCGTTGAACAAACGAACCCTTAATAGCGGCTGCACCATTAGGATGTCCTGATCCAACATCGAGGTCGTAAACCCTCTCGTCGATATGGACTCTGGGAGAGGATTGCGCTGTTATCCCTAGGGTAACTTGGTTCGTTGATCGGCTTATGTTGCCGGATCATGTTTGGTCAGATGTTCTGTGGCTTAGAGATGTCTCTCTTAGTTTTAGGAGGTTTACTCCCAATCCACTTGGAGGCTTTTTTTTCCTCCGTGGTCGCCCCAACCGAAGGTAAAACATCATATCTCACAAAGTTTTTTCTTTTTATTGAGTTGCTTGACGTGGGTTGAGTTTTGTACCTTAAGCTCCAAAGGGTCTTCTCGTCTTGTATTATTATACCCGCTTCTGCACGGGTAGATCAATTTCACTGACTTGAAAGGGGAGACAGTTAAGCCCTCGTTTGGCCATTCATACAGGTCTCTATTTAAAAGACAAGTGATTGCGCTACCTTTGCACGGTCAGGATACCGCGGCCGTTAAACTTGTGGTCACTGGGCAGGCTGGACCTCCTATACTTGGCTGTGTTGCAGGAGGCGATGTTTTTGGTAAACAGGCGAGGCTTGTGTTTGCCGAGTTCCTTCCCTTTCTTTTAGTCTTTCCTTTAAATGGCACTCCAGTGTGGGGGTAACGATAGTTAAGTTGTGGGTTTTTCTTGGTCTTTTTGTAGTTCACATTGCTCTCTGGGGTTGAGTTCGTTAGTTGCCAATGGTTGGTCCGGTTTGGCTTACACTTGTGCTTGGAGAAGGGCGGGCCTTCTTGTTACTCATTTTAGCATAGTCTCTTCCATGTAGGCATGGGTTGGCCTAATAGTAGTTAGGGGAGTAAGATTTTTTGTCAGGATAATAAACTTTTTTCTGTCTGAGCTTTAACGCTTTCTGTTTAGGTGGCTGCTTTTAGGCCCACTAGAACGGTGTGTTTTATGTATTATGATCTTTATCCTCCTGGAAAGGTTGTGTCCTTTGTTAAAGGGGCTGTACCCCCTTTAACTAACTCTCGTGTATTTCTCTCAATGTCTTGTTTGTGCTTTGATTTGGGGAGTACGAGGCTGAACTTCTATTCATCTCTTAGGCAACCAGCTATCACCAGGTTCGGTAGGTCTGTCACTTCTACCCGGAGCTCTTCCCACTCTTTTGCCACAGAGACGGGTTGGCCCTTAATAGGCTGTCTCGGGGTAGCTCACCTGGTTTCGGGGTTTCAAACTAAAGGTCTCTTTGCTTGGGTGTACTGGCTAAATCATGATGCAAAAGGTACAAGATTTAATCTTTGCTTTTTTGTGCTTATATGGGTTGTTTCATTTCTCTTTCAGCTTTCCCTTGCGGTACTGTTTCTATTGCTTTGGTGGGACCTTTTCTGTCTCCCATACTCAGGTAAAAGAATGGTTTAGTTTTTGGTGTTAGGCTTACTTTGTTTATTTATATTGTTTAATTATTGGATGGGTTAAGCTAGCTGTTTGGCTCAGGACGATCCAGTTTGCATGGATGTCTTCTCGGTGTAAGTGAGATGCTTGACTGACTCAGCCACGCCCTGGGTTTGATCCAAGTGCACCTTCCGGTACACTTACCATGTTACGACTTGCCTCCCCTTGTTGGTGCTGTTGTATTAGGTATTTTTGGTGTGTTTTGACGGGGAGGGTGACGGGCGGTGTGTACGCGTCTCAGAGCCGGGTTCAAAGGGACACTCTGTTTCCTTTTTACTACTAAATCCTCCTTCAAGCACTATTTTCATGGTGCGTGTTCGTAATATTCTGTGATAGAAAATGTAGCCCATTTCTTCCCACTTCATGCGCTACACCTCGACCTGACGTTCTGGGTTGTGCCCATTTTGCTTACTTTTGTTCCTTCACAGGGTAAGCTGACGACGGCGGTATATAGGCTGGGTTGGCTAGAAGTGGTGAGGTTAAACGAGGGTTATCGGTTCTAGAACAGGCTCCTCTAGGGGGGTCTGAGACACCGTCAGGTCCTTTGGGTTTTAAGCTGCTGCTCGTAGTACCCTGGCGGACATCTAATTGTAGGCGGATGTCTTGGTTTACGGCTGAGCATAGTGGGGTATCTAATCCCAGTTTGTTCCTCAGCTTTCGTGGGGTCAGGTGTTTATTAAAGCTACTTTCGTATATAGGGCCTCGGACACCCAGAAGCGTATGACGGCCAAGGGGCCATTTGGCTTTAAAAATCTTGTTTATCCTTAACCACCCTTTACGCCGTTGTAATATCAACTAGGGCCTCTCGTCTAACCGCGGTGGCTGGCACGAGTTTTACCGGCCCTCTTAACACTAACTAAGTCAAGTTTTCACTTATGTCTTAATGTTTATCACTGCTGAATTCCCTTGGGGGTGTGGCTTGGCTAGGCGTCTTGGGCTAATGTTTGTGCCTGATGCCCGCTCCTCGTCCCCGGGTAAGGGGGATTGAGGGCGTACTCACTGGGCTGCGGAGACTTGCATGTGTAAGTTGGGCTATAGCTGATAGTAAGGTCGGGACCATGCCTTTGTGCATGCGGAGTTTCTTAGGACCCATCTTGGCATCTTCAGTGCCATGCTTTATATTAAGCTACGCTAGC